AATATAAAAATACGGGAGTGAATTAAAAATGTGCGGGATATTACTATTTTCGTTGGGGGGGTGTTTTGGCATTTGAAATCTCTCTGAGAGAAAATAAGTTAAATATTGGGATTAAAAATTAGTGTCTGGTTTTTTCATATGAAATAATTTTATGAGTTTATTTTGGGCGAATAATAACTCTATTTAGGCGGTGGCGGGATTATAACTCTATTTAGGCGGTGGCGGGAATGGAATTTTGATTTAGGCGGTGGCGGGATTATAATTTGTCATGTAATTTATTTTTAAAATTTTAAAAATTGTGTTTTTAAAATAAATTACAGCGGCAATTCTATAATAATTGAATAATGATATTTTACAGTCAAGGAAAAAATATGTCTAACGAGCATGGAAGAATGTATCCGTATAGGGAGGGTGCCAGGTAAAGAATATAGCTCCACCCGGACTATGTGTCTACCCCGGTTGAGGGGAACGGTAACGGGCATACTGGTGTCAGGTGAAAGTGAAGGAGAAAAAAAGGCTACCAGGGGTGGAACTGCATACGTGATAAGAACATGAGGTGATATGTACCAATATAAAGGGTGCGACCAAAGGCCTTGGAAAGAGCAAGTAGGGCGGGGTGGTTCCGGACCATCGAGATGACCTTGAAGGTGTAACCAGCGGTCTTGGAAAGAGCATATCGGGAGGGGTTACAATATATGGACGTGAGAAGCGGGACTGTATGCTTTCAGTGGAAGGATAGAGGGTTTCACGGGCTGGACTAAATTATGGGACACCATTCGGAACAGGATATCCATGATTATCAACAAAAAGTAATCAGAGTTAACATGGAACGTTTAAGACATGAGGAGGTAAATTTTATGAAATATACCACTATTTTTATACAAATAATTATAGTATAATTCCCGCTTATTAGGCGTGAGGCAAATCATTAATGTATGATTATACATAGTGAAATAAAGATTATAATCGAAGAGATACATTAATAGTCTGCGGCCCGGTTAAAAATGCGGGGGGGGGTAGGGGGGGGGTCCTAGGAGAGTTATTTTTGTCAAAGAGTAGTTTAAGATAAAATACTGGCTTTGGGGGCTAGAGATGGGTGATCTCTCTTTGATGCTCTAGGGGTTGAACCCATTTTTGGTTTACAAGAACAATGCTTTGAGTTTAAGCTACTAGGGCGTGTTAGGTTATTGAGATCTTATTTTCGAGTCACCCGAGTAGGGGGTTTGTAATAAAGAATATAAAGTAAAGTGTGGAGGTGATTTGTCCGATGAGTGTGAATGGGGGTTCTACTGGTTTAGTGGCTGCTCATGTGATTGTGATGAATGTGGCTACTAGGGTTCAGAATATTAGTTGTATTAGTGGGCGGAAGGTTATTGGTCGAAGGTATGAAGTGTGGGTATAAGGTGCTGTTAGTAGAATAGCTACGGAGAGAACAAGGGCTACGGTTCCCCCGAGTTTGTTAGGGATAGATCGTAGGATGCCGTAGGCAAATAGGAAGTACCATTCTGGTTTAATGTGTTGAGGTGTTACTAGTGGGTTGGCTTTTGAGAAGTTTTCTGGGTCGTTGAAGATGTCTGGGGTAAATGATATGATTGTGAATAGTGAGGTTACTATAATAGTTAGTATCAGGGCGTCTTTGTAGGAGTGGTAGGGGTGAAATGGGATTTTGTCAATATCTGAGTTCGTCCCGAGGGGGTTACTGGAGCCTTCTGTGTGAAGGAGTATAATGTGGACTGATGATAGTGAGATAATAGTGAAGGGTAGGATAAAGTGAAGAGCGAAGAATCGTGTTAGGGTTGGGTCATTGATTGAGAACCCGCCCCATAATCAGGTGGTTAGTGCTGTTCCAATGTATGGAATGGCCGTTAGTAGGTTGGTGATTACTGTTGCTGCTCAGAACGATATTTGTCCTCATGGCAGTACATAGCCAAAGAAGGCTGTTGCTATTAGAATAATTATTAGAGTAGTTCCCGATAGCCATACGTTTTTGTTGAGGTAGGACCCGTAGTAGAGGCCTCGTGCGATGTGGATGTAGATGCAGATGAAGAATATTGATGCGCCGATTGCATGGAGGTTTTGTATGATTCATCCGTATGGTACATCACGTGTGATGTGGACAATTGATGAGAAGGCTAGATTAATGTTAGCGGTGTAGTGGATGGCTAGGAAGAATCCTGTTAGAATTTGTAAGGCCGAGCAGGTTAGTAGTATGGATCCGAAGTTCCACCAAGTTGAGATGTTTGATCCTACGGGTAGGAGGTTAAATAGTATGAGTATGTGTTGGTTGGGCATTTTTGTAGTTGAATTAACAACAGTGGTTTTTCAGACCGCAGGTCTCGATAGAGCAAAAGTTATGATAATAATGAATTATTTTTTTGGTTTAATTATGGTGTTTATGGTCGTGAGTGTTGTGGCTTTGAGTGTGATTTCTATTCCTTATCAGGGGGTGATTGCTCTAATGGGGGTTTCTTTTTTTTGTTGTATTTTTATGGTGGTTCTTGGTCGTACGTTTGCGGCTTTAGTAATGTACATTGTATATTTAGGGGGTTTAATTGTAGTTTTTGGGTATTGTGTTAGTGTTGAGAAAGATAGTGTGATTCATGAGGTTGGTGTTGTTAAGTATGTTATTATTTTTGTGCTTGTGTTGTTGGGTATTTTGTCGTGGTTGTTGGTGGGTGGAGTTGGTGGGTTGTTGGTTTACACTAATTGAGAAGATTTGGTGTGTTTAGAAGTTAATGGTAGTAGTGTTTTTTATTTTAATGGGGGGGCTGGGTTGATTGTGTGTTCTTGGGGTTTGTTAGTTGTGTTGTTTTCTATTCTGGTTATTTTAAGTTGATCTCGATTGGGGGGTTTACGGCCTTTTTAGGTAATACAAAGTAATTAGGATTGCTATAGTGAATGTAAAGGTGGTTATATAGTTTTTAATTGTGTTTTTTTGTTGTGTTGAGAGGTGGATAGCTGGCGTTAGGGTGTTTGATAGACCTTTTGGCCCTCAGTTTTCCAGGGCTCACAGGTCTATCAGTTCAGTAGATATCTGTTGACTAAATTTTAGTGTTTTTATTGTTATCGCTCGATGGGGGATATTGAAGAAGGCAAGTTGGTTGAAAAATAGAGCATATTTATTTATTTTTGTAGGTTTTAAGTGGTATGTTGTATTGGAGGTGTCTATTGATAGTGTAATTCCGATCAGGGTGATGATTAGTGCTATTAGTTTGATTGTTTTTGGTATAGTGGTTGTTGGTGTGGTTTGTAGGTTTGAGATTTTTGTTATAGTACCGGCTAAGATTGATATTAGTATTAGGCGGGCTAGTGGGTAAATAATAGTTTTTGTTTCTTTATGGGTGTTATGGCGGGTTCGTGGGTATCCTGTTATTGTGGCTAGTATCATTCGTGTGCTATAGCAGGCAGATAGGGTAGTAGCTATTATGGTGATTATAATAATTCATGAGTTGGTGTGGGAGTTAACTAGTGTCTCGATAATGGTGTCTTTTGAGTAAAATCCAGATAGAAATGGTATACCCATGAGGGATAAGTTGGCGATAGTTAGAAATGATGAAGTTATTGGTGAAGTTTTTAGTAATCCGCCCATTATACGGATATCTTGTTCATTGTTGAGGTTATGGATAAAGGATCCAGAGCATAGGAATAATAGAGCTTTAAAAAAGGAGTGGGTAATTATATGTAAGAAGGCTAGGGCTGGTTGGTTTAGTCCAATTATTGTTATTATTAGTCCTAGTTGACTTGTGGTGGATAGTGCAATGATTTTTTTGATGTCTATGTGGGTTGTGGCCGCTGCTGCGGCAAATAAAGTTGTTGTAGCCCCCAGGATTAGGCAGGAGGTTATCATAGTTTTGTTGTTACATAGGATTGGGTGGAGTCGGCCTAGCAGGAATACCCCTGCTACTACTATTGTGCTTGAGTGAAGTAGGGCTGATACAGGTGTTGGGCCTTCTATGGCTGATGGGAGTCACGGGTGTAAGCTAAATTGTGCAGATTTTCCGGTGGCTGCTGCTAGCAACCCTAGTATTGGAATAATATTTATTGTTTCGTGTTGAATTATAAGTTCTTGTATGTTGATAGATGATGAGGTTATTAGTCAGGCAGTTGTTATAATGAGTCCAATGTCTCCGATACGGTTATAAATGATGGCCTGTAGGGCTGCTGTATTGGCATCTTGACGTCCGTGCCATCAACCGATGAGGAGAAAGGATATAATTCCTACCCCCTCCCACCCAATAAAGAGTTGATATATGTTATTTGCTGTGATGATTACTAATATTGCGGCTAGGAATATTAGTAGGTATTTAATGAATTTATTGTTGTATGGATCTGTGGCCATATATCAGGAGGAGAACTCTGTGATGGATCATGTGATGAACAGGGTAATTGGTATGAATAAAAGTGACATTGTGTCCAGGGTTATGGAGATGTTAATGTTTTCTGTTGGTAAAATAATTAAGGGTGCGAGTGTGATTGTTAGTTCGTTGTTATTTAACAGGGGGGTAATTGGTATTAGGCTAATAAGGAATAGTAGTATTAGGTTATTTTTAGTGATGTTGGGTCGTACAATGGATATGGTGATGGATAGTAAGATTGTCAGGGTGATTGTTGGGGTTATTAGGTTCATTTCTACCACTTGGATTTGCACCAAGGATTTTGGCGCCTAAGACCAGTGGAATACTATTATCCTTTGGTAGAGGGGGCTGGTGGTTAATCCCAGATTAAAGAGTTAGCAGGTCTTGTGGCACCCTCGATGTGTGAGGAGTTGATTCCTATTGTCAGGGTCACAGCTTGATATTTTTTTTAAATTACACACATTAAATGACTAGTTCTGGTTTTAGTGAGATTAGGATTAGTGGAGTGATGTGGAGTATTATGAGAAGGTGTTCGCGTGAGTGTGTTGGCTCTGTTGTTGTGTTTAGGGGGGGTGTGTTTATTTGTGTTGATAGAAATATATGGAGTGAGTAGGATGCTGTGATAAGTATGGATAGTCCGAATATAATGATTGTTGTTGGGCATCAGTTGAATAATGATGATGCAATTAGCAGTTCTCCGGTGAAGTTTATGCTGGGAGGGGTTGCAATATTTATTAGGTTGGTCAGTAGTCATCAGGTTGTGAGTATCGGCAGGATGTTGTGGAATCCTCGTGTGAGGACTAAAATACGGGTTTTAGTTCGTTCATAGGTGGTGTTAGCTAAGCAGAAGAGTGCTGAGGAGGTAAATCCGTGGGCGATTATTAGGGCTATAGCCCCTGATAAGCTTCATTGTGTTTGGATTATGATTGCGGCAATGACTAGCCCCATGTGGCTTACTGAGGAGTATGCGATTAGGGATTTTAGGTCTGTTTGTTGCAGACAAGTTAAATTAGCCAGGGTCGCTCCCCAGAGGGCGAGCGTAATAAATGGTAAAAAAAGGTCTGTTTTTGTGGTTGGTAGGATTTGTATTATTCGAATGATGCCGTACCCCCCTAGTTTTAGGAGGATTGCGGCTAGAACTATGGAGCCTGCAATGGGGGCTTCTACATGGGCTTTAGGAAGTCATAGGTGAAGGCCATAGACGGGTATTTTTGCTAAAAAAGCCCCCAGGCAGGCTATTCAAAGTGTTAGCTCTGTCCAGGGGCTGGTTGGTTTAATTATTTGTATGAAAAAAGTTGGGGTATTTGTTATGTTATTTAGGTATAGGATTGCTATTAGTAGGGGTATTGAGGTGATTAGTGTGTATAGTATGAAGTATGTACCTGCTGTTAGGCGTTCAGTTTGTTGTCCTCAGCGTGTAATGATTACTAGGGTTGGGATTAAAGTTGCTTCGAACATGATATATATTAGAGTGAGGTTGGAGGCTATGAATGTTATTGAGACAAACAGTTGTAGTAGTGTTAGGGTCATTAAGAATGTCCGTTGTCGTTGGGCCGGTTCGCCTGCTATTGCGTGTTGGCTGGCTATTATTGTTAGTGGAAGGAGTCAAAATGATAGTAATAGAAGTGGGGCTGATGTGTGGTCAAGATGTAGATGGGTGTTAGAATTAGGTTCAATTAGGTTAAGACTAAATACAGCGATTATTAGTGAGTAGGAGGTTGTTGTTGTATATAGTATTTTTGGGCTAAGTGTTATGATTGTTGGGATTAGTATTGAAGTTGTTAGTAAGATTTTTAGCATTATAAGAGATTTAGGTTTTTTAGGAAATCATTTCCATGTGTTCGTGTAATGGCAACTACTAGGCTTAGTCCAATGGCTGCTCCGCATACTGAGATAGTAAGGAGAATAACTGGTATTGGTATTTGTGATACGGTTAGTGAGGTTGAAGTGAATATTACTATTAATGTGAATACAATAAGTATTATTGTTTCTACGCATATTAGAGCTAGTATCAGGTGTTTATGTTGTGTGGATAGAGCAATGAGGGTAATTATAAATATAGTGTATAAGGTGGTTTTTGTTAGTTCCATTTCTGTGGCTTAATGTAAATTAAGTTCTTTTGAGTCGAAATCAAATATCTATTAGACTAACACAGTACTCGGTTCATTCTAATCCGCCTTGGAATCACTCATATAGTAGTCCAAGGGTAAGAATTGCGATTAGTGTTGTAGTTAATATGGTGGTTGAATTCGGTGGGTTAGTATTTGTGCTTCATGGGATTGGAAGAAGAAGTACAATTTCTAAGTCAAAAAGGATGAATAGGATAGCAACTAGGAAGAATTGAATGGAGATTGGGGTTCGGGCGCTTCCTAGTGGGTCAAAGCCGCATTCATAGGGTGATAGTTTGTTGATGTCTGGCTTTATGGTTATGTGGATGTTGATTGTGTATAGTACTATTGCTGTTAGTAGGGCTATAATAATGAGGGCGGTAAGGTTTATTATTCCTTCCCTGGCGGGGCTTAATGCTTGGAGGGCATTTGTACTGCTATACTAAAGAAATAGGACCCTCATCAGTAAACTGAGATGTATAGGAATAGTCATACAATGTCTACGAAGTGTCAGTATCAAATTGCTGCTTCGTACCCAAAGTGGTGGGTGGTTGTGAAGTGATGTTTAGTTAGGCGAAGTATGCAGATTATTAAGAATGAGGTTCCGATTATAACGTGAAGTCCGTGAAACCCTGTTGCTACGAAGAACAATGATCCGTATACGCTATCTGAGATGGTAAATGGTGTTTCTATGTATTCTGATGCTTGTAGGGCTGTAAAGTAGATACCAAGGATAATAGTGAGTAATAGGGCGTATGTTGCTTCTTTTTTGTTCCCCTTTATTATTGTATGATGTGATCATGTAATAGTTGCCCCTGATGATAGAAGAACTGCTGTGTTAAGAAGTGGGACTTCTGTTGGATCTAGGGGGATAATTCCGGTTGGGGGTCATTCTGCCCCAAGTTCTGGGGTCGGGACAAGGCTTACGTGATAAAGCGCTCAGAAGAAGCCAAGGAAGAAGAAAACTTCTGATGTAATGAATAGGATTATTCCGTATCGTATGTTTTTTTGTACCCCCTTTGTGTGGTGTCCTTGGTAGGTGCTTTCTCGAACTACGTCCCGTCATCATTGAAATATAGTTAATAGTAGGGTTAGTAGTCCTATTTTTAGGACCGCGGTACTATTTGTGTGGAATCAAATTGCTAATCCGGAAGCTAGGAGTAAGGAGCCTATGGCTCCTGTGAGTGGTCATGGGCTGGGGTCTACTAGGTGATATTGATGGAGTTGGTGGGTCATTATGTGTTTTCTTGAAGGTATAGGATGATTAGTAGGACGAATACGTAGGCCTGGATGCATGCTACAGCTAGTTCTAGGATAGTTAATAAGAATAGAAGTATTCATGTTATGATGCCTAGTGTAATGTGTGTGTTAATAAATTTTAGTGTGGCTGTACTTACTATGGTTATGAGTAGATGGCCGGCTGTAATGTTGGCTGTGAGTCGCACCCCTAGTGCTATAGGTCGTATAAGTAGGCTGATTGTCTCGATAATGATTATAAATGGGATAAGGGGGGTTGGGGAGCCTTCTGGAAGTATGTGGGCTAGTGTGATTGATGGTTTCTTTACCACCCCTGTGATTACTGTGGCTATTCATAGTGGAATAGCCATGGCTATGTTTATTGATAGTTGGGAGGTAGATGTGAAGGTGTATGGCAGTAGTCCTAGTAGGTTTGACAGGAGGATTACAATAAGTAGACTGGTTAGTACTTTACATCACTTTTGTCCAATAGGGGATAGCTGGTTGGTTATGTTTGTTATAATTGTTTTTAATAGAAGTGTGATTGCAGTTGCTATACGGTTTCCTAGAAGTTTGGGTTTGTGATGGATCAGCAGAATCGGGATTAGTATTGATAGTGGGGCTGTTGGGATTATTAGAAGTTCTGGGCTTATAAATTGTTCGAATATATTTATAGTCATGGTATTGGGGTTATTGGTTTATTGGGTTCTGGGTGGATTATTGGGTGTGATGTCATTAGGAAGGTTTTGATTTTTTGTGTAGCTAGGTACAGTATAATCCAGGTTCACAGGTAAGTCATAAGGATGTAAATGGTGTCTAGTTGTGGCATTCACCAAGGAAAGTATATTTCTTCTTCAACTTAAAAGGTTAATGCTATCAAAGCTTCTTAGTGACTGTTCTGAGGCTAATCACTGTTCGAAGTAGTGGAGAGGAATTGCCTCTACTGCGATCGGTATAAAGCTATGATTTGCTCCGCAGATTTCTGAGCATTGTCCAAAGAATACCCCGACTCGTGATGTGGCTAGGGGGAGTTGGTTCAGTCGTCCGGGTACTGCGTCTACTTTTACACCGAGCGATGGGATCGCTCATGAGTGTAGGACATCTTCTGCTGTAACTACAATGCGGGTTTGTAGGCCGGCTGGTATGATTATGCGGTGGTCTACTTCTAGAAGTCGGGGTGAGCCATTTTGTAGGTCTTTTGTTTGAATTATATAAGAGTCGAATGAGATTTGAGTTTGGTCTGAGTATTCATAGTTTCAGTATCATTGATGCCCGGTTGCTTTAACAGTTAAGTAGGGATTAAATACTTCTTCTATTAGGTACAAGGATCGGACTGATGGAAGGGCTGTTAGGATTAGGATTATAATTGGGGCAGCAGTTCAGGCAGCTTCAAGTTGTTCTACTTCTTCTGCTGGGTCGTTGTGAGTGAGGGTTGTTGTGGTTGCGGTTAGTGTGAATATTGTGATTACTATGGTTATTAAACAAGTGAGGAGGAGGACGTGGTCATGTAGGAAGATTACCTCTTCTATTGTTGGTCCTGTGGCTTCTTGTAGGGATAGTTGGCCGGCGTATGGCATTGAGGACCACAGAGGCTGTGATTTGGCTATGACAAAGCCATGTAATAATGTTTACTAGGTTCTCGGGAAAAAAGCATAATATGCGGTTAACTTGAAATTAACAGATGGCAGTTAATTCTGTCTTTTCTCGGGTCATGGCCATTCTATATAAGAGATAAAATTTCGGATTGGGGCGTAGGTGTTGTTAAGTATAAATGTTGGCTCTGTGTGTGTGTGGTGTGGTGGGGGAGAGCCGAAGAATCATTCTACATGTGTTTTTTTCCCCAGTGGTATGAGAATTTCTCGTTTGCATGTGAGCGCTTCTCATACAATAAATAGTGATATAAGCACTGCTACTATAGAGATGGTTGATCCAATGGATGATATTGTATTTCATAGGGTGAAGGCATCTGGAAAATCCGAGTATCGTCGGGGCATTCCTGATAGTCCAAGGAAGTGTTGTGGGAAGAATGTCATGTTTACTCCCGTAAATATCACCCAGAATTGGGTTTTGGTTATAGTTTGATTTAGGGTGTATCCCGTAAATAGTGGGAACCAGTGTGTGAGTCCCCCCATGATGGCAAATACTGCCCCTATAGATAAAACATAGTGAAAGTGCGCTACTACGTAGTAGGTGTCGTGTAGTACAATATCAAGAGATGAGTTTGCAAGGATAATTCCGGTCATGCCTCCGACTGTAAAGAGGAAGATAAATCCAAGGGCTCAGTAGATTGGGGTTTGTCACTTAATTTGTCCTCCTGCTAGGGTGGCTAGTCAGCCAAATACTTTAATTCCAGTTGGAATTGCAATAATTATAGTTGCTGCTGTAAAGTAGGCCCGGCTGTCGATGTCTAGTCCTACGGTGAATATATGGTGGGCTCAAACAACAAACCCGAGGATGGCGATGGATATTATTGCTCAGATTATACTTGTATATCCAAACGTGTTTTTTTTCCCGGTGTAGAATGTGATGATGCTTGAGATAATGCCAAATCCGGGTAGGATGAGAATATAGACTTCTGGGTGGCCGAAAAATCAAAATAGGTGTTGGAATAGGACCGGGTCTCCTCCTCCGCATGGGTCGAAGAAAGAAGTGTTAAGGTTTCGGTCAGTTAGAAGTATGGTGATTGCTGCTGCTAGCACGGGCAGGGCTAAGAGTAGCATGATAGCCGTGATTAGTACGGATCAGACGAATAGTGGAATGTTGAATATTGGTATGGATTTTGGTTTTATATTGATGCATGTTGTAATAAAATTAATTGCCCCCAGAATAGATGAAGCTCCTGCAAGGTGGAGGGAGAAAATCGCTAGGTCAACTGATGGGCCTGAGTGGACCAGATTTCCTGATAGTGGTGGGTAGACGGTTCATCCGGTGCCAGCCCCTGCTTCTACATAGGAGGATGATAGAAGTAGGAGGAGTGCTGGTGGAAGTAATCAGAAGCTTATATTGTTTATGCGTGGAAAAGCTATGTCTGGGGCTCCGATTATTAGAGGGATCAATCAGTTGCCAAACCCCCCGATTATAATGGGTATAACCATGAAGAAGATTATGATGAATGCGTGGGCTGTAACTAGTACATTAAAGATTTGGTCGCTGCCTAGTAACGATCCGGGCTGGGTCAGCTCTATACGCATTAGAATGCTTAGGCAGGCCCCGATTAGTCCAGACCATGCGCCAAATAGGAGGTATAGGGTTCCGATGTCTTTGTGGTTTGTTGAGAATAGTCAACGGGTGATAAACACAGGTAGTATGGCTGATTTAAAGCGATAATCTGTAAAATTATAAATAGGTATGTCCTTGCTACCAAACCCCGAGGTGTAATTAACATGTCAGGCTGCAAACCCGAAGTTGGCTTCGGCCCGGGGTTTCTCCGTTTTTTCCCCCCGCCCAAAAACGGAGAAGCTAGACTAAAGTCCGCCGGTTTGGACAGCTAGCTGTTAATTAGTTTTTGTGGGATCGAGGCCCGCTAGTCTAGAGAGCTTTAGTTTAATTAAAATATCTGCATTGCAAGCAGAGGATGTGGTGTTTCTGCAAGTTCTAGTCAGAAACTAAAGCGGTCTTTTTTGGGGGCTTTGAAGGCTCCTAGTTTAGTATAACTTAAGTTTCTATATATTTGGTGTTAGTGGTAGGAGAAGTGCTGTTATTGTTGTTAGTGTTGATGTGATAATGGGGTGTTTTTTATTTGTTGTTCGTCATTTAATTGGTATTAGTGTAGTGTGGGGTGGTAGTGTTATAGATGATATGTATATTAGTCGTATATATACGAATAGGCTTATTAGGGAGGCTACAGCTATTAGGGTGGCTTCTACAATTATGTTTGTGGAGGCTATGTTATTTAAGATTAATCACTTAGGTATGAACCCTGATAGGGGGGGTAGGCCTCCTAGAGATAGTATAGTGATTGATAGGGTGGTTATTATGCTAGGTGAGTTAGTTCATATGGCCCCAAGGTCTTTGATTGTTGTTGAGGAGGTATGGTTAATTAGTAGGAATACTGGGATGGTGGTTATAATGTAGATTATGAAGGTTAGAGTTGAGATTTGGGGTGCTATTGTGAGGGTGGCTATGATTCAGCCTGTGTGGGCGATTGATGAGAAGGCTATTAGTTTTCGTAGTTGGGTTTGGTTTAGGCTTCCCAGGCCCCCGATTGTGATAGATAGAACTGCGGATAGTAGGATTAGTGTGATATTGGTTTTATTGTGGATTGTTAATAAGATTATTAGGGGGGCGATTTTTTGTCATGTCAGGATTGTTAGAGAGGTTAGGGTTGTAGTTCCTTGTGAGACGTTAGGTAGTCAGAAGTGGAATGGTGCGGCTGCTATTTTTATTATTAAGGCTAGGGTAATAATAGTTGTTGCTGGTTCTGTTGTGAGGTCCGTTTCTCAGTTGGAGGTGCTTATGGCGTTTATTGTAGCGGCGAACAGTATGGATGTGGATGCTATGGTTTGGGTGAGATAGTATTTTGTTGCTGCTTCTGTGGCTCGTGGGTGATTTGGTTTAGAGATAATTGGGATTATGGAGAGGGTGTTAATTTCTAGGCAAACTCAGGTTATGAGTCAGTGTGTTGTTGATGAGATTATAATAGTGCTTAGTGCGATGCTTGTTGAGATAACTAGTCAGGATATTGGGTTGATTAGTAGGGGCCGATTTGGCATTTTCGGGGTATGGGCCCGATAGCTTGTTTAGCTGACCCTACTATAGAAGGTAGTATATTGGTAGTACGGGAGGTTTTGGGCTTTCCGGTTCAAGTTCGAGTCTTGACCTTCTAGATATTAAGGAGATGATTTGAACATCTGTGTTGAGGTTTTAAGCCTTTTGCATGGCCTGGCTTTGCTACCTTAATAATATAAAAATACGGGAGTGAATTAAAAATGTGCGGGATATTACTATTTTCGTTGGGGGGGTGTTTTGGCATTTGAAATCTCTCTGAGAGAAAATAAGTTAAATATTGGGATTAAAAATTAGTGTCTGGTTTTTTCATATGAAATAATTTTATGAGTTTATTTTGGGCGAATAATAACTCTATTTAGGCGGTGGCGGGATTATAACTCTATTTAGGCGGTGGCGGGAATGGAATTTTGATTTAGGCGGTGGCGGGATTATAATTTGTCATGTAATTTATTTTTAAAATTTTAAAAATTGTGTTTTTAAAATAAATTACAGCGGCAATTCTATAATAATTGAATAATGATATTTTACAGTCAAGGAAAAAATATGTCTAACGAGCATGGAAGAATGTATCCGTATAGGGAGGGTGCCAGGTAAAGAATATAGCTCCACCCGGACTATGTGTCTACCCCGGTTGAGGGGAACGGTAACGGGCATACTGGTGTCAGGTGAAAGTGAAGGAGAAAAAAAGGCTACCAGGGGTGGAACTGCATACGTGATAAGAACATGAGGTGATATGTACCAATATAAAGGGTGCGACCAAAGGCCTTGGAAAGAGCAAGTAGGGCGGGGTGGTTCCGGACCATCGAGATGACCTTGAAGGTGTAACCAGCGGTCTTGGAAAGAGCATATCGGGAGGGGTTACAATATATGGACGTGAGAAGCGGGACTGTATGCTTTCAGTGGAAGGATAAGAGGGTTTCACGGGCTGGACTAAATTATGGGACACCATTCGGAACAGGATATCATGATTATCAACAAAAAGTAATCAGAGTTAACATGGAACGTTTAAGACATGAGGAGGTAAATTTTATGAAATATACCACTATTTTTATACAAATAATTATAGTATAATTCCCGCTTATTAGGCGTGAGGCAAATCATTAATGTATGATTATACATAGTGAAATAAAGATTATAATCGAAGAGATACATTAATAGTCTGCGGCCCGGTTAAAAATGCGGGGGGGGGTAGGGGGGGGGTCCTAGGAGAGTTATTTTTGTCAAGAGGCGGGAGTGTTGTCTAGATCCGTGTCTACTCTATCAAGGTAGTCCTTTAAGCTCAGGCACGCCTCCATTGAGGTGGGGTACCGCAAAGTGCCATGCTGGTTGAGGAGTTAAGTAGGCATATTGCTAGGGTAAGTGGGAGATATTGTTTTCAGAGAAGGTGTATTAGTTGATCATACCGGAATCGTGGGTATGAGGCTCGGGTTCATAGGAATAGGATTGTTAGTGTTATTGTTTTGGTTATAAGATTAATGGTAAATAGTTGTGGGTTTATTGTGCCCGGGTTTAAGAATATTGTAGTTGATAGGGTGTTTATAAGTAGAATATTGGTATATTCAGCTAAGAATAGTAGTGCGAATGGTCCGGCTGAGAACTCTACATTGAATCCAGATACAAGCTCAGATTCTCCTTCTGTTAGGTCAAATGGGGATCGGTTGGTTTCGGCTAGGGTGGATGTGAACCACATTATAGCTAGTGGTCATGTGGGCAGAAGTAGCCACATATGTTCTTGTGTTTCTGTGAATAGTGTTAAGGAGTAGCCTCCTGATATAGTTGCTACAGAAATAATGATTAGTCCAAGAGTAACCTCATATGAGATGATTTGGGCTACAGCTCGTATGGCCCCTATGAGGGGGTATTTGGAGTTAGAAGATCACCCGGATCAGAGGATGGTATATGTAAATATACCGGACATAGCTATGATAAATAGTAAGCCTAAGTTTATATTAGTGAGTGGTGATGGTATTGGTAGTGGTGCTCAGGCTGTTAGTGCAATGGTTAATGCTATGATTGGGGATAGCGTGAATAGAATGGGGGATGATATAGTGGGTTTTGTTGCTTCTTTTGTGATTAGTTTTAGACCGTCTGCAATTGGTTGTAGTAGGCCGAGGGGGCCTACTAGGTTGGGCCCCTTTCGGTGTTGTATATAGCCGAGGAGTTTGCGTTCTAGTAGGGTTAGAAATGCTACGGCAATTAGGATTGATAGGATGTAGATTAGGGAGTTGGTAATGTTTAGTAGGATTGTAGTAATTATTAAGGTGATTCTTAATTAACCTTGTCTAGGTTTGGGGTGATTAGATTGTTAAAGTTATTTTAAAGCTTGCTTTTAGTATGGGCTTTGTCACACCGGTCCTTTCGTACTAGGTGGGACGAATCATAGATAGAAACCGACCTGGATTACTCCGGTCTGAACTCAGATCACGTAGGACTGTTAATCGTTGAACAAACGAACCCTTAATAGCGGCTGCACCATTAGGATGTCCTGATCCAACATCGAGGTCGTAAACCTTCTTTTTGATATGGGCTCTTGAAGAAGATTGCGCTGTTATCCCTGGAGTAACTTGGTTCATTTCTCAGCTGTGCTGGGTCGTTTATTGGCTTGTAGGCCTGGTTGTATGAAGTATAGTTCATGGTGTTTGGAAGTTCTTTTTTTTTCCAAGGTCGCCCCAACCGAAAGTAGCTATTATGTGTATTAATAGTTTAATTTAAGCTTCACAGGGTCTTCTGGTCTTATGGGGATATTCTAGCTTTTTTACTAGGAGATCAGTTTCATTGATTTATTATAAGAGACAGTTAGACCCTCATTTTGCCTTTCATACTGGTCTATAATTAGTAGACAAATGATTACGCTACCTTTGCACGGTTAGGGTACCGCGGCCGTTTAATTATTCACTGGGCAGGCGTTGCCTTTAATATTTGTTCATCTAAAGGTTATGTTTTTGTTAAACAGTTGGGGTCTTTGTTTGCCGAGTTCCTTTTATAATGGTTAATCTTTCTTTTTTATGCTCCTGTGTTGGGGTCACAGTGTGTTTTAGGTGTGTATTGTTTTGTTTATGCCTATTGTGGTCTGTTAATTACTAGTGGTTTATCCGGGTCTAGTGGATAGGTGCATATAGAGAGGCTGTCTTATTATTAGTTCTAGCATAATAGAACCCATAAATATGGGTCTGCCTTTAGTTATTTTGGAGTTTTTAGTTGATGTTTGAATTTTTGATTTAATTCTTTAACGATATTTTATTAGGTGGCTGCTTTAAGGCCTACTGGGGTATGTTAGGTTGGATTCCTCTCAAATTCAGGTTGTATCCTGTTTCAATAGGGCTGTACCCCTATTGATTGTCCTTAGATGATAATGGGTTATTGTTGTGGTCTAAGGTTGAACTTAGATTCTTTTTTGGGCAGCCAGCTATCTCCAGATTCGGTAGGCGTTTCACCGCTACTTTTAAGTCTTCCCACTCTTTTGCTACAGAGAAGGGTGTGCCCATTAGGCTGCTTTAAAGTAGCTCATCTGGTTTCGGGGTGTGAGGCTATGATTCTTCTTGTCTTGGTTTCTTGCTAGACCATGATGCAAAAGGTACAAGGGTTAGTCTTTGCTGTTGGTTGCTTTGGTTATATTCCCTTGCGGTACTTGTGTGGTAAATTTACTGTTCGATCACATCTACTTGGTTTGTCAAATGTTTTGTTTTATTTTAGGGGTATGTTTGTGTTTGTGATGTCAGCTCAAAAAGATTAAGTATAATGTCGTTCGAGTGTAAGTCGAATGCTTTATTGTAAGCTACTTTTTGTTTCTAAGCGCACTTTCCAGTACGCTTACCATGTTACGACTTGCCCTGCTTTGATTACTTTTTGTTTTTATGGATTTGTGTAGGTTTGGCAACAGGGATGACGGGCGGTGTGTACGCACCTCATTGCATTGATTTCGACTGGGTATTTTGTTCCCAGTGTACTGCTAAATCCGCCTTCAGTTTCTTTTTCATAGTTTATTCGTTTATTCTGTGTTAGAAAATGTAGCCCATCTTGGCCCCCCCATAAGTTACACCTCGACCTGTCGTGCTAGTGTGTGACTATTTGGCTTACTTTGTTTCTTTCATAAGGTAGGCTGGCGACGGCGGTATATAGACTGTTGGCCAGGGGGGGTGAGGTTAATCGTGGGGTATCGGTTATGGACAGGCTCCTCTAGGCTGTTGTGAGGTACCGTCAAGTCTTTTAAATTTTAAGTTTTTACTCGTAGTTATTTGGCGAACAATTGGTAGTTTAATTGTTGTGTTACAGTTAGGCATAGTAAGGTATCTAATCTTAGTTTGTGTCCTGACTTTCACGAGTGGAATTTGTTTAGTATTAGATGTGGTTATTGTAACTTATGGCTTTTTACAGCCCAGTTTGGCTTCATTCTCTAATGTCTTAACTTTTTTTAGTCGTGCTTTACGCCGTTTATATTATTTTGGGTCTGTCGTGTAACCGCGGTCGCTGGCACGGGGATTAACCGGCCCTAGGTAGAAGCCCCTTGCTAGGTCAAGCTTTCGCTTATGGCCCAATATTAACTACTGCTGCGAGCCCGTGGGGGTGTGGCTGTTTGCTTGGTGTTGTGGGTTGATTACCTGATACCTGCTCCGACTATTTGGGTAGTGGGCTGTTTCACCGTTGTGGTGAGGCTTGCATGTATAATTAGGGGTTAAAAATAATATGGGGTTCAAGACCAAGACCTTGTGTTATCAGGTATCTCCATCTTAGCATTTTCAGTGCTATGCTTTGAATTAAGCTATGAAAAC